TAGTTTTATAGTTTACTATTTTACTTAAAAATTTACTATTTAAGTATCTTTCTTTTTAGAAAATGAGAGATCTCCACAAACTATAAATTATTATTTTCAAAAAATTTTTAACTAAAAAATAGAAAAAATAAATACTATTATTAAATTATGATTAATAAGAGAATTTGTCTTACTTATTAATCATAAGTAAAGTTTAATTCAATGGTGAATTAAATTTGACATTACACTTTAATTAAATTACTTTTTTTTAATAATTGAAAAACAGTTTCCGTAGGTTGAACACCATAACTTAACCATTGTAGAATTTTCTCTTCATTAAAATATGATTCTTTTGTAATGGGGTTATAATACCCTACTTCATCGACGGGTCTACCATCTCTTCTAGTCGTATTTTCCATAATAACTAATCTATATGAAGGTTGTCGTTTTCTTCCGTTTCGTTTTAATCTTAGTTTTAACATAAAGCAGTTTATAATTTTTTAACTGGAATTAGAAATAAATATAAAGTTTTTATCAAAATTATCGTCTTGAATAGTATTCAATTACTAATAGTTCATTTAAGTCTAATAAAAGTTCACTTCTATCACAATAATTTTTGACGATTCCTTCCAACTTTGACTTATCTAATGTTAAATGGGTAGGAGGATCGATGAAATTGTTTATTTTTAAATTATTCTCAACAATGTTTTTTGATGTTAATTTAGGTTTCACGCTTATAATATCATTAATTTGACATTGGAAACTTGGAATATCAACAACTTTATTATTTACAGTAATGTGTCCATGATTAACTAATTGACGAGCAGCTGCAATTGTTGGAGCAAAACCTAAAGAAAAACAAATTGTATCTAATCTCATTTCTAGTAATTGTAATAAGATTAAACCAGTAACACCTTTTCGGCGACGTGCTTCTTTAATATAGTGATATAGTTGACTTTCACTTATTCCATAATTAAACTTTAATTTTTGTTTTTCTTCTAATCGTATTCCATATTCTGTTGTTTTCTTTTTACCATCACCTAAAGTTTTCCCATGTTGTCCTGGTCTCGCACTTTTTTTTGAGGCTTTTTGTGTTAAGCCAGGTAATTTTCCTAATCTTCTTGTAATGCGTAATTTTGGTCCTCTATAACGTGACATAAAATTCGTATAATATATTTTGATTTTTCTTACTTTTTATTTTTAAATGCTTGAAGTAGGGCGAGTGACCGGACTTGAACCGGCGAATGGTGGAATCACAACCCACTGCCTTAACCACTTGGCCACACCCGCCAAACTATTTACTTCTAATACTATACCAAGTTATAGTAAAGCACGTCTAGGTTATTAATAAAATATTCTATTTAAAGATTTTAATATGAAAGAAACAAAAAGATTTTTTTTAAATGGTGAAGAGTTTTTTAGTAATAAAGTTCTTAATTTATTAGATGTAATCCAATATTTTAATTATAATTCATCTCTTTTAGTTCTAGAATATAATCATTTTATTTGTCCTAAGGAAAGTTGGCATAAAATTTTTATCAATGATAAAGATAAAATTGAAATAGTTACTATTGTTGGAGGTGGCTAAAAAACTAAAGTTATTTAGGATAAAATACAACTTTCTATTAAAGATTATGAAACAGAGTATTAATTTAAGTTGAATTTATTAACTTTAATGATTATTTCTTCTATTTACTTCATAATCTTTAAAAATTTAATTGTATAAAACATGTCAAATTGTCTGAACTAACATATTGGTTAAATAAATAGAAATATGATGATAATTTAAAGAGGTAAAGACTAGCCTTAATGTTAAAAATAATTTATAAAGTAAATTATAAATATTAAGTTTAATATCTAATAAGATTAAAGAGTAAAAAATAATATAATTCGTGGAATAATATCTATAATTAAAAAGTGCTTAAAAAAATAAAAGTTTTTTTGATGAGAAATAACTTAAGCTTTTGTAAAAACTAACCCATTACTTTCTCCATATCGTTCCATAAATCCCATAAATCTATTCCAAGATTCAGAACTCTTCATAATATAAATAGCTTCGATAACTTCAGGCTTTCCGTTAATAAAGCGAGCATTTACATCACGAGTTTCTAAAACGCCTTCGTCATCAATCATATACATACCTGTGATTTCTCCATTTAACCCCAAATTTTTATCGAAAATGTTTGCATTTTTGAAATAAAATGTTGCGGTCCCCGTGCTTCCATCCCTTGAACGAGTTAATCGTATTTCAGGTAAAGTTTTTTCATTTATACCTTTTATAAATTGAATATGAGCAATCATAATTTATTTTACTCTTAAATATATATATATATTTAGTTTGCCAAAAAATATAAACGAATGTCAATTAATAAAGAATAGTTTTAAAAACTGGGGTGGCAGGATTCGAACCTACGAATGGCGGAGTCAAAGTCCACAGCCTTACCACTTGGCGACACCCCAGCAAGGTAATATAGTAATTTAATGCATTAATTAATATTTATATATATTGGGCAAGAAGGGATTCGAACCCCTGACACCGTAGTTCGTAGCCACGTGCTCTAGTCCACTGAGCTACAAGCCCAAACTATATTACTCTTTAATAATACTAGGTATAGTTCTCTTTAGTAAAGCTTTTAAGTAAAAAAATTTTAACAAAATTAAAAAATTAGCTTGCCGAATTATTAAATCTTATTCTACAGTTATAAATATACAATTTTTATAAATTTACTAAGATTTGATTTTATGGCAAAAAAGATTTTATATCAAGATAATGCACGACGTGCTTTAGAACGTGGAATGGAAATAATGGTAGAAGCTGTTTCTGTCACTTTAGGACCAAAAGGACGTAATGTTGTTTTAGAAAAAACTTATGGTTCACCACAAATTGTTAACGATGGTGTAACAATTGCAAGAGAAATTAAATTAGAAGATCATATTGAAAATACAGGTGTTTCGCTAATTCGACAAGCAGCAGCAAAAACAAATGATGTAGCAGGTGATGGTACTACAACAGCGACAGTTCTTGCATACGCTATGGTTAAAGAGGGGTTAAAAAATGTTGCGGCAGGAGCAAATCCAATTTCAATAAAATTAGGTATGGAAAAAGCTACTCAATATTTAGTTATGCAAATAAATGAATTTGCACAACCAGTAGAGGATATTCATTCAATTAAACAAGTAGCATCAATTTCAGCTGGTAATGATGATATTATTGGAGCTTTAATAGCTGATGCACTAGCAAAAGTTGGTAAAGAAGGTGTAATTTCGTTAGAAGAAGGTAAAGGTATTATTACAGAATTAGAAATTACAGAAGGGATGAAGTTAGAAAAAGGATTTATATCCCCATATTTTATAACTGATACTGAAAAAATGGAAGTATCATACGAAAATCCTTACATTTTATTAACTGATAAAAGAATTACATTAGTTCAACAGGATTTATTGCCAATTTTAGAGCAAATTACTACAACAAAACGTCCTTTATTAATTATTGCCGAAGATGTTGAAAAAGAAGCATTAGCAACTTTAATTTTGAATAAGTTAAGAGGTATTGTAAATGTTGTTGCTGTTCGTGCTCCTGGATTTGGAGAGTTAAGAAAATTAATGTTACAAGATATTGCTGTTTTGACTGGAGGAACAGTTATTACACAAGATGCTGGCTTAAGTTTAGATAATATTCAATTAAATTTATTAGGTCAAGCAAGACGAATTATAGTTAATAAAGATACAACAACAATTGTTGGTGATGGTTTAGAAATTGAAAATATTAAAGCTCGTTGTGAGCAATTGCGTAAACAAGTTAATATTGCAGAAACAGCTTATGAAAAAGAAAAATTACAAGATCGTATTGCTAAACTTTCAGGTGGTATTGCTGTAATACGTGTTGGTGCAGTAACAGAAACGGAAATGAAAGATAAAAAATTACGTCTCGAGGATGCTATAAATGCTACACGTGCAGCAGTTGAAGAGGGAATTGTACCTGGCGGAGGAGCGACATTGACTCATTTATCAGAAAATTTAGTAACATGGGCAAAAAATAATTTAAAAGAAGATGAATTAATTGGGGCTCTTATTATTTCACGTGCAATTGTTGCTCCATTAAAAAGAATTGCTGAGAATGCTGGAATTAATGGTCCTGTAATTATTGGGAAAGTTCAAGAACAAGAATTTGAAATCGGGTATAATGCTGCAAAAAATGTATTTGGAAATATGTATAATGAAGGGGTAGTTGATCCAGCGAAAGTAACGCGCTCAGGATTACAGAATGCAACATCAATAGCTAGTATGATTTTAACAACAGAATGTATCATCGTTGATGATAGTACCAAAAGTTAATTGGCTTTTTTAGGTTTTTATTCGAATGTTTTCATTGCTAAAATACCATATATAAATAAATAAAATGGAAAATAATCACAATAAAAAATTTTTAAATTGATTAATTAAAAACACAACGAAATATAACGGCACACCCCAGAATTTATTACTATTTCCTGGTAGTGAATTAACAACGCAAACATGTACTGAAGTTAAACTAGTTAAAAAAACGGCCACACGAATATTTACTCTATGTTTTTGACTTTTATTTTTAAATTTCAAACATAAAATATTATTTTCATTAGACTAAGACTAGTCTTAGTCTAATGAAAATAATTTAAAATTAAATTTCTATTTTCGATTTTTCCTGCTCTTTTTTCTCTACTTTTGATTGTTTTTCATTTTTTTCAACTTTACTAAAATCTACTTTACTATAATCAAAGTCTACTAGAATTTCTGCAGTATAAATATCATCAAAAACGGGTGAGTATGAAGGTCTATTGCCATAAACATTTGGTTTTATTTGTTGCGTCACATTTATTTTTGTACCTTCATGTATAACATTAGTTAAACAAGCTTCAGCTAATTTATCCTCTAAAAATTTTGTAATTGAACGACGTAATGGACGAGCTCCATAAATTGGGTCATAACCTTCTTCTGTAAGGAAGAACCGTACCGCATTATCCACATTCAAAATAGCACCTTGTTCTCTTAATCGTTTGGTTAATTGATTTAACATTAAACCACAAATTTCCCATATATCATGTTTTGATAAATGGTTAAAAACAATAATATCATCTATTCGATTTAAGAATTCTGGACGGAAGAATTTTTTTAATTCTTCTTGTACTAATCCGGTTATTTTAGCAAATTTTTCTTCATCTTCTGCTGTTATTTCGCGTGCTGTTGGCGCTTTTAATGAAAAAGTTCCATCAGAATTAACTAATAGTTCAATCTTTTTATTTTCTCTTTCAAGAGCATTATCAAATCTACGACCAAACCCAATTTTTTCTTTCGAAAGAACAGGAGATTCCTTTTCAATAACTCTAGCACCTAAGTTAGTTGTCATTACAATAATACAATTTTTAAAACTAACATGTTTCCCACTTGAGTCAGTTAAATGACCATCATCTAATATTTGTAAAAATAAATTGAAAACATCGGGGTGTGCTTTTTCAACTTCATCAAATAAAACAATAGAATAGGGTTTTTGTCTTACAGCTTCTGTTAATTGCCCCCCATCTTGGAAACCTACATAACCGGGTGGTGATCCAATTAATTTTGCAACCGTATGTCTTTCCATAAATTCAGACATATCAAACCGAATAAGACTTTTTTCATCATCAAACATATATTCGGCTAAAGATTTTGTTAATTCTGTTTTCCCAACACCTGTTGGACCGGCAAATATAAAACTTGCAATTGGACGCTTTGGATCTTGGATACCAACTCGTGCTCTACGTACTGCTTTTGAAACAGCTGTAATAGCATGATGTTGTCCAATAAGTCGTTCATGAAGAATACTTTCCATGAATTTTAAACGTTCATTTTCTGATTGATTAATTTTTGTTACCGGAATACCAGTCCATGCAGAAATAACTTTAGAAATATCTGACTCCGTAACTTCATCAAAACGTGGACCATTCGGATTTGCGTATTTCGCATACTTTTCTTTAGTAGTTAGCGCAAACCGCATAATTCTTAAATGTGTACGAACTTCTATTTCATGTTCAACTAATAATTTTGCAGTAACAAAATCATTTTCATTAATTGCGTCATTTTTATCTTTTATTGTTTCATGCAATTCTACTAGTAACTTTTGTAAACCTGTTGGTAATGAATTATTCCTTAATCGAACACGAGAACCAGCTTCATCGATAACATCAATCGCTTTATCAGGTAAATTACGATCAGCAATAAATCTACTTGAAAGTTTTGCAGCTTCTTCAAGTGCTACATCATTATAAGTTAAAGCATGATGGCGTTGAAATTCCAATTTTAAACCTTTTAAAATCTCAATTGTTGTTTCTACCGATGGCTCTTCTACGACAATAGAATGAAATCTTCGTTCTAACGCAGGATCTTTTTCAATATACCTACGATACTCATCTACTGTTGTTGCACCAATAAGACGTAGAGTCCCACGTGCTAAAGACGGTTTTAAAAGATTTGCAGCATCTACGGCACCTTCAGCAGCACCAGCACCGACTAAGGTATGAATTTCATCAATAACTAAAATTGTCTTTCCATGTTGTTGAACTTCCTCAATAATATGTTTCATCCGTTCTTCAAATTCCCCTCGATATTTTGTTCCTGCTAAAACAGAACCAAGATCAAGAGCTCGAACAGAATGATCTAATAAAAATTCTGGACAATCCATACTCTGCATTAATATTGCAAGTCCTTCAGCACAAGCTGTTTTTCCAACTCCTGCTTCCCCTACTAAAACGGGATTATTTTTTCGGCGACGTCCTAGAACTTTAACTAAAGAATTTATTTCTTCATCTCGTCCAATAACAGGATCAATACGCTGCTTCATAACCTCTTTGGAAATATTTTCCGTATAACTGTCTAAAGCTGGAGTCTTTAGTCCATTTTTTTCTCTAGCAAGAGCCCATTTTTCTTGGTCAGTTAATGGTGGTTTTAAAATATCTTCTTGTTGTTCTTCAATATATGTTAAAATTAGATGTCGCAACTTTGGAATATTTACTCTTAACTTATCTAAAGTTCGCATTGCAATTCCATCTGCTTCATTTATTAATGATAACAAAACATGTTCGGTTCCAACATAATTCACACCAAGATCTTGACCTTCATGAATAGACATTTCTAATACACGTTTTGCACGTGGAGTAAATGGTATTTCAGAAGCGACAAATCCAGTTCCACGCCCAATATATGTTTCGATTTCTTTTCGTGTTTTCTTTAATGTGACGTTTAATTGAGATAATGCACGACCTCCTATACCATGTCGTTGCCCAATTACACCTAGTAATAATTGCTCAGTACCTACAAAATTATGACCCATACGTCGAGCTTCTTCTTGTGCAAGCATAATTACCTTAATAGCACCTTCGGTAAATTTCTCAAACATTTTATTTCCCTTTTCATTTTTATTTAATAAAAATGAGATTTTTTATTGCAAGTAATTTATTTTTCTATTCACTCTAAAATTACTTAAATTCTATAAAAATAGCTCTCTATAAAAAATATAAACTGCACAATGTTTTTCCTGTGCAGTTGCATAATACGTTACTTTTAATTATAATGAATATTATAATAAATAGCAATTATATTTTTGGCGGTATGGCCAAGTGGTAAGGCAGTGGATTGCAAATCCTCTATCCCCAGTTCGAATCTGGGTGCCGCCTTTAAATATAATTCAATACCATTGCTTTTTTATGAACAAATAAAATATAATATATATATATATACACGTTAATTAGGGGACGTGGTGGAATTGGTAGACACGACGGACTTAAAATCCGTTGCCTAGTGATAGTGCGTGAGGGTTCAAGTCCCTCCGTCCCCATTTAAAAAAATAACTAAATTAAAAAATTATTATATTAGAAATATTTTTATAAAAAATTTCATAAAATACTTACTTAAATAAATGCAATTAATTGCATTTATTTAAGTAAGTATTTTATGATAAACAAATTCGATATAATACTCCAGGTGGTAAATCAGATTTTACCAATAAATCAAAGATATTTATTGATGAATCATAATAAATTTCTAGAATTCGTTTATGAATTCTAATTTCAAAATGTTCTCGAGAATCTTTATTTACATGCGGAGAACGTAATACACAATAAATTCGTTTATCTGAAGGTAATGAAACTACTCCAACATTATCCACATTATTATTTTGAGTAATTTGCATTATTTTTTCACATGATGTATTCAAAAGTTCATGATTAAACGATTCTAATCGTACACGAATTTTTTCATTTGATTTTATTTCCATAAATTTTTTTAATTATTTAACAATTTTAGAAACAACACCTGCTCCAATTGTACGGCCACCTTCGCGAATAGCAAAACGCATACCTTCTTCAATTGCAACTGGATAAATTAATTCTGCAGTCATTTTAATACGATCTCCTGGCATTACCATTTCTACAACCGATCCATCATCTGCAGTAAATTGTTCAATTGAACCTGTTACATCAGTTGTTCTTACATAGAACTGTGGACGGTAACCTGTAAAGAATGGTGTATGACGTCCACCTTCTTCTTTTGTTAATACATATACTTCTGATTCAAAGTTTGTATGCGGTGTAATTGTACCTGGTTGTGCTAATACCATACCACGTTCAATATCTTCTCGTGTAACCCCACGTAATAAAATCCCAACATTATCACCAGCAAATCCTTCATCTAATGTTTTTTGGAACATTTCGATACCAGTAATAGTTGTTGTTTGAGTGTCACCAATCCCAACAATTTCAACGTTATCACCAACTTTAACAACCCCTCTTTCAATTCTTCCCGTTGCTACAGTACCTCGACCAGTAATTGAAAATACATCTTCAATAGCCATTAAAAATGTTTTTTCAACATCACGCTCTGGTGTTGGAATATACGAATCAACAGCATCCATTAACGCATAGATTTTATCTACCCATGGGTTATCTCCACGTTGAAGAGATGGATTAGAAGAAATAGCTTCAATTGCTTGTAAAGCTGAGCCAGGACAAATTGGAATATCATCTCCCGGGAAATCATAAGTAGATAATAGTTCTCTTACTTCTAACTCTACTAACTCTAATAATTCATCATCATCTACTTGGTCTTGCTTATTTAAAAATACAACAATATGTGGAACACCAACTTGTTTTGCTAATAATATATGTTCACGAGTTTGAGGCATTGGACCATCTGCAGCAGATACAACTAATATAGCTCCATCCATTTGTGCTGCTCCAGTAATCATATTTTTCACATAATCTGCGTGACCTGGACAGTCTACATGCGCATAATGACGGTCTTTTGTTTGATATTCCACATGTGCTGTGTTAATTGTAATACCACGCGCACGTTCTTCTGGTGCACCATCAATATCTGCATAATCCTTTGCTACAGCGTCACCGTCTAAAGCTAATGTTGCAGTAATTGCTGCTGTTAATGTTGTCTTACCATGATCAACATGGCCAATAGTACCAATATTAACATGTGGTTTTGTACGTTCGAATTTTTCACGTGCCATTTCAAAAAGTTCCTTTGAAGTTTAATGTTTATAATAAAAATCTCTTTGCTTTTAGCGAAATTAGATCCAATTCTTATGGACTAAATATTAATAACGGAAATGCGCAAATGCTTTATTAGCATCTGCCATTTTATGAGTTTCTTCTTTTTTCTTTATAGTATTACCTATATCGTTTGCAGTGTCAATAATTTCACTGGCCAGTTTAATTGACATTGTTCGGCCTACCCGTTGTCGTGAATATTGAATAATCCAACGTAAAGCTAGATTAGTTGCTCGGAAGCTACTGACTTCAATTGGAACTTGATACGTTGAGCCACCGATTCGTCTTGCTTTTACCTCCACAACTGGACTAGCATTTCGAATTGCTTTTTCGAAAATTATTAATGGATCTTCATTTGTTTTTGATTTTATAATATCAAAAGCTCCATTTACAATATTTTCGGCTAAATTTTTCTTACCTGATTTTAAAATCCTTGTTACTAATAAACTAACTAAGTAACTATTATATGTAGGATCTGCTTTAGGAAATCGCTTTTTTGAGATATTTCGACGTGACATATTACTAATAATTATTTTTTAATAAATAGTTTTTATTAAATACTAATTATAAATTTATAAATTAATATTTAATTTTTCGGTTTTTTAACTCCATATTTTGATCGTCTTTGTGTTCGATCTTTTACACCACCACTATCTAAAGCGCCTCTAACTATATGATATCTGACTCCCGGTAAATCTTTTACCCGACCACCTCGAATTAAAACTACTGAATGTTCTTGTAAATTATGACCTTCACCAGGAATATAAGCTGTAACTTCAAAACCAGATGTTAATCGAACACGAGCAACTTTACGAATTGCTGAATTTGGTTTTTTAGGTGTTGTTGTATATACACGTGTACATACCCCACGTCGTTGGGGGCAATTTACTAAAGCAGGTGATTTTGTTTTTTTATTAATTTGTATCCGTCTTGAACGAACTAATTGCTGAATAGTTGGCATTTACTTTACTATAGTTAATTTAATTATCTTTTGTTTGTAATCCATATTTTTTCATAAATCTTTCTACACGTCCTTCACTATCTACAAGTGTCTGTGAATTTGTATAGAAAGGGTGATTTCCTAACCAAACATCAAGTTGTAATTGAGGTTTGGTTGAACCAATTGAACAAAGTGTTTTTCCCTCACAAAGAACAGGTGCATCGGGGAACCAAGTTGGATGAATTTCAGATTTCGGCATATTTTTACTTTTTTTAACGTTTTGAGTATTGTGATGCTTTTCTTGCTTTTCGCAAACCATATTTTTTACGTTCTTTAATACGTGCATCACGACTTAAAAAACCAAATGGTTTCAAAATTAAACGATTTTCATTTTCCATTTTACAAATTAAACGTGCAACACCTAATTTAATTGCATCAGTTTGACCAGTTAGACCACCACCTTTTACAAGTGCAATAATATCAAATTGATTTTTTAAATTTAATTTTTCTAATGGTGACCAAATAGCATTTAAATAATTTGTATTATATTGTAAATACTTTTCTCCAGAAACTTTATTAATAGTTACTTTTCCATTACCCGGAACAAGAAAAACTCGTGCTATCGCACGTTTTCGTTTTCCAAGTCCAATCTTATCTTTTTGAAAAACTGTATTCATAATTTTTTTTTAGTTTATTAATTAAAGTATTAAAGTATATCTAATGATTTTGGATCTTGCGCTCCATGCGGATGTTGGGCACCTTGATACACTTTTAATCGTTTTACTAAATGCTTTTTTGGAAATCCATTTGGTAACATATTAAAAACACAGTTTTCAATAATTTGTTTTGGTATTATATTTACTAATCGTTTTAAAGATGTACCAGGACGTCCTGGTCGATACACGTGAAATCTTTCTACATCACGATCAAGCTTTAAATGTTCACTATTAATTAGTATTACATAATCCCCAACATCAACTGATGGGTGATAAACAGACTTCGATTTTCCTGTTAATAATGGTATAATAGTCGATGCTAACCGCCCTAATTGCTTATCTTTACAATCAATAACATACCATTTTCTTTTATTATAATTTGCAGCTGGAATAAATGTTTTATTCATAAAATGAAATTTAAACTAAATAATTATTTTAAAACTATTCCTAATTTATTTTTAAGAGTAGCAAAAACTTCATCGGCTGATTTTCGACCGAAGTTTTTTAATTCTAAGAGCTTTTCTGGAGAATATTCTAATAAATCTCCAATTGTATTAATTTGAGCTCTTTTTAAACAATTATAAGGTCTTACAGATAATTGCAATTCTTCAATAGCAATATGTGTATATGGATCTATAGACTTTATATGATTTTTTTCTTTTTTGGTTTCGTTTTCTTTTTTAATTTTATGTTCACTAATAGACTTAAATAAGTCGATGATTAAATTAGATCCAGAAAAAAGCGCTTGTTCAGGCGTAATACTCCCATTTGTCCAAACGTCAAGAAATAAACGTTCCTTTATATTATTTGAATTGTCATAAACATTTTCAACTTTAAAATCTACCTTTTGTACTGGCATAAAAATTGCATCTGTTTCTATGAAATCTTCAAATTTATCAGAGAAAAGTTCATTAGCCAACCTATATTTTGTTCCAGATTCAATTTTAAACTCTATTTCTAATATATGTGAATTTGAAATTGTTGCAATATAATGATTAGGATTAATAATTTCTATTTCGGGAGGTAATTGAATTGAACTAGCTGTAATAACGGCTGGCCCATGTAACCGTAAACGCCCAAATTGCCTATTAATCGTATTTGATTTTAAAATAATTCCTTTTAAATTCAATAATATTTCAAGAATATCTTCACGAACACCAGGAATTAATGAAAATTCATCTTTTATACCTGCAATTCGAACACCGGTAATAGCAGTTCCTTGTAAATCTGCTAATAAAACTCTTCTTAATAAATTCCCAATTGTTATCCCTTGACCAGAACAAAGTGAATCAATTAGAAATTGTCCATACATGGCCCCTGATTCAATTTTTTCTGATTTCAAACATTCCATTAATAAATCCGAACTATTAATAAAATTTTTTGTGGAATTCATAATTTGTTTATTTTATAAGTAAATAGACTTATACACGTCGACGTTTTCTTGGTCGACACCCATTATGTGGTACTGGAGTTATATCTTGTATTGAAAGAATCTCTAAACCTGCTCCTTCTATTGAACGAATAGCAGTTTCACGTCCTGAACCTTGACCTTTTACTAAAATTTCAACAGTTTTTATACCGGTACTTAATGCTTCTAGAGCAGCTTTTTCTGCTGCTGTTTGTGCAGCAAAAGGAGTTCCTTTACGTGCACCTTTAAATCCAGAACTACCAGAAGATGCCCATGATATTGTATCTCCTGTTATATTAGTAATTGTAACAATCGTATTATTAAAAGTTGATTGAATATGAACAACACCTGTTCCAAGATTACTTTTATTTTTTTTCACTGCCGATTTTCGAATTTTTTGTGCCATAGTAACTTAATATTATTAATTATTAAAATTGTCAACAAAAGAATATTATTTTTTCTTACCAGTGACAGTTTTTTTCGCTCCTCGTCGTGAACGAGCATTTGTTCGTGTTCTTTGACCACGTACCGGCAAACTGTTTCTATGTCTTTTTCCGCGATGACAATTTATTTCATTTAATCGTTTTATATTTAATCCATTAAAACGACGTAAATCTCCTTCTAACTTTAATTCAAAATTTTCTAAGATATTTCGTAATACTATGGATTGTTCTGTAGTAATATCATCAGTTCTTGTTTCCGAATTAATTTCTGCTAATTCAACAATTTTTTTGGCTGATGTAAGACCAATTCCATGGATATACGTAAGTGCATATTCAATCCTTTTATTTCTTGGCAAATCTATACCTAGTAATCTTACCACTTATTTAACTCCCTTTAAATGTTAACCTTGTCTTTGTTTATGTTTTGGATTTTGACAAATTACCATAATTTTTCCATGTCTTTTAATTACTCGACATTTATCACACATTTTCTTAACTGAAGGACGAACTTTCATTATAACTTTATGAATATTAAATTAATAAATAAATTTCTTACGTGATTTAATCAAATCTTTCATTATAAATATTAGAAAGAATAATACTTTTCATCTCACGCGAAATATCGAGAACAACACCTACTAAAATTAATAAAGATGTAGTACCTAAACCATTGAAACTTGAAACATTTAAAATTCCTTCAATAATATTTGGAAGAGTCGCTAATATAGCTAATATTATGGCTCCAAAAAATGTTACTCGTTTCATAACTTGTTTTAAATAAAATGTTGTTGCTAAACCAGGTCTTACACCTGGGATACTTACAGCCATTTTTTGTAATTCTTGAGAAATATCTTTAGGATTTAATACAATTGTTGAATAAAATGAACTAAAGATTAAAATTAATATAAAGTAACTAACCCAATAAATAATTTTTGATGATTTTAAAAAAATAGGAAGGGTTAAAAGTGGGAATACACCTAAATTAGTAATATAATTTGGCAAAACCAAAAGTGCTGTTGTTAATATTATAGGCATAACTCCTGCTTGATTAAACCTTAATGGAATATAATTATTTGATTTGACTTTCGAAACGAATTGCTGACTTTGACCAAGTTGTTTTGAAGAAATTAAAGGAACAATTCGGGCACTTTCTTGTAATGTAATAATACCAGAGATTGCAATAAAAAATAATATCGCAATTCCAAATCCAGATACAAGAGTCAACTGTTCCGTATTTTCACTGATCAACTTCTTCCCTAAATTTGGTAAACTTGAAATGATATTCGTATAAATTAGTAAAGATGCGCCGTTTCCTAAGCCATATTCCGTAATTAATTCACTTAACCATAGCACTATCATTGCACCTGTTGTAAGCCAAAGAATTATTTCAAAAGCTAATAATGGATTCCACTCAAATAAAGCACGCTTTAAATAAAAAGCAATGCTTGAACTTTGAATCAAAGCCCAACCAAATGTAATTAAACGAGTTAATCGGGTAATTGCTCTTCGACCTTCACCCCCTCCCTCTTTTTGTAATTTAGAAATACTTGGTATTAAGCCAGTTATTAGCTGAACCATAATGGAAGCATTTATATATGGAAATATATTTAAAGTAAATAAGCCAATCACAAATGTATCGTTTCCAGAAAAAGTACTTACTAAATTTTTTGTAATGGGATGTTGTTGAATATAAAACGCTAAATGTCCATGATTAATACCAGGGATTGGAAGGAATGTTCCCATTCTAATAAATAGAAGTATTCCAACACTTAACAAAAGACGTTTTAATAAAATATCATCTGTCTTTTTCATTTTTATTTTTAATAAGTTGAAATTGAAGTACTTTTTATTTTTTAAATCTTAATTTAAATCACGTTTTTCTAAAACTTGTGATTTAGTGGTTAAACTGTCTAATGCTACGATAGCAGCACGTGCATTATTTAATAAATTATCAGACCCTAATTGTTTTGCAATTACATTTTTAATTCCTGCAACTTCTAAAACAGTTCTAACAGCACCACCTGCAATAACCCCTGAACCTTCTATTGAAGGTCTCATAATAATTTTACAAGCTCCTTTGTCACCTACAACGCCATGCGGAATGCTTAATGATTTCGTTATAGGAATTTTTATTAAATTTTTTCGACCATCTGTTTTTGCTTTTTTAAAAGCATTAACAACGTCCTCAGCTTTACCAACTCCAACCCCAACTTGACCATTTTCGTCACCAATAACAACAACAGCACGAAAACTTAGTTTTTTACCACCTTTTGTTACTTTTGTTACACGACTAATCTTAATTAATCGCTCAATAAATTTAGCATCATTTAGGTTTTCATTACGGCGAGATTTTTTTAATTTGTTAATTTGTTTTAACTCGGTACTCATAAAATTTATTTTTTTTAATTATTAGTTAAAATTGTAGGCCACCTGCTCGAGCACCGTCTGCTAAAGCTTTTATTCGACCATGATATAAGTATGGACCTCGATCAAAGACAATTTTTGTTATATTTTTTTTTATACTTAATTCTGCTAATTTTTGTCCCATAAGTCTTGAAGCCGTACACGTGCGACCATTTTCACTATTAAGTTTGATATCCCGATCTAAAGTTGAACAGGAAACAAGTGTCTTAGATGTTGTATCATCTATAATTTGTGCATAAATATGTTCGTTAGAACGGAAAACAGACAAACGTGGTCGTTCTACTGTCCCTTTTATTAATCCTCTTACACTTTCGCGTTTTAACTTTTTATATTTATCAGGTTTTAGTTTTTTATTTTTATTTTTAAGTCTTAATAAAACTCTTTTTGAAAATTTCATAATATACTTTTTTACAACTTAATGATTTTTATTTTTTACCCGATTTTCCAGCTTTACGTAAAATTTGTTCACCTTTATAAAGTATCCCTTTTCCTTTGTATGGTTCGGGTGGACGCCATGATCTTACTTTTGCTGCAAATAAGCCTAATTGTTCTTTATCACATGCTTTTATATTAATAGTTGTATTTTGAAGAACTTCGACTGTTATTCCGTCTGGAATAACTATATCAACTGGGTGACTAAAGCCTAAATTTAATACAATAGATTTTCCTTGAACACTAGCTCTATAACCTACCCCTTGTAAGATAAGAGTTATAAGAAATTGTTCAGAAACACCTATAAGCATATTATTTATTAATGTTCGATATAAACCATGTAAAGCTTTATTAGCTCGTGTTTCATTATTTAAACTTACAATTAAAGTACCATCTTTTTGTTCAATTCCAATAACCTCTGGAATTGTTCGTTCTAATGTTCCAAATTTTCCTTTTACTTTTACTATTGAATTATCATTTGTAACATCTACAGTTGTTGGTATTTTAATTGGTAATTTTCCGATTCGTGACATATTATAGATTTACTCCAATTACCAAATATAACATAAAACTTCACCACCAATTCCAAGCTCTTTTGCTTTATTATTTGTCATTAATCCTTTCGAAGTTGAAAGAATAGCAATTCCCAAACCATCTAATACACTAGGTAGCATTTTTGAATTTGCATAAACTCGTAAACCAGGTTTGCTAATTCGTTTAATTTTACTAATAACTCTTTCTCTAGAGTGACCTTTATATTTTAATGAAACAAGTAAATATTGATATAAATTTTCACTATAAATTTCAAAATTTTCAATAAACCCTTCTTCTTTCAGAATTGTAGCTATTGCTTTCGACATTTTTGTTGCTGGTATTTTAACAATTCGATGTTTCACCATATTTGCATTTCGTATTCGAGTTAACATATCTGCAATATTATCTGTGACCACTAGTAACTCCTTAATATGATTTTATTTATTCTTGTGACCAACGTTTACGACGTAAGTGTTTTTTCTTATCCCATACTTGATTAATTTCTCCAAAAGAAGAATATTTATCATAATAACCACAATCGTTTAAAGGAAATCTTAAAAACTTTAATAAGATCATTCCATTTAAAACTCGATCAATTGTTTTGCTACGTGATTTTGGTGTTGATGAATCTAAAACAAGTGTTACACTTAATCCTTGTATTTGGTCTACGTCATCATACTCAATTTCTGGGAAAATTAATTGTTCTTTTAAGGAAAAAGTGTAATTGCCTGCTTTATCAAAACTTCTAACTGATAGACCCCGAAAATCACGAATTTGTGCAAAAGTAAAGAAGATTAATTTTGTAAGAAAATTATACATTTTCTCCCCACGTAATGTGCTTGATAATCCTAACTCCATATCTTCTCGAATTTTAAAACCCGCTACAGCTTTCTTTGCTCTTGTTATTAATGGTTTTTGACCAGTTATTCTAGTAAATTCAGTAATACTTTTTTTTAAGATATTAGTATTTTGGGCAGCTAAACCTAATCCTCTATTAATACTAATTTTTTTAAGTTTTGGAATAGTATGGGGATTTGAAAACAATTCTGGATTACTTTTTCTTAATACAGAATGAATACCATCTTCATATTCTTTTTTTATATTTTCTAGTAGGCCATATAATTCTGCAATCTCTTCTAACGAATGTTGACTACGCATATTCTTTATTTAAAATAATTTAAATTAATTTAACATTGGAATGATGAATCGGAGCTTCAAATTGTTTTATTTCTCCAATGTCATTTTCACTATTAGGCTTAATGTGTTTAAATTTAAAATTAATACCTTTTACTAAGATTTTTCCTGAATTTCGATAAATTTTAGTAACTTCACCTATTTTATTTTTTTCAAAACCAGAAATAATTTTTACATTATCCCCAATTTTAACATGTAATTTTTTACCTTTGGGCATTTATAAAACCTCCGGAGCTAATGAAACAATTTTAGAAAAATTCTTATCTCGAATTTCACGAGCAACAGGACCAAATACACGTGTTCCCCGTGGATTATTTTCCATATTTACAATCACAGCAGCATTATCATCAAAGCGAATGTACATACCGTCAGGACGGCGAATAGTTTTTGATGTTCTTACTATAATTGCACGGACAATATCTGACTTTTTAATTGGCATATTTGGAATTGCTTCTTTAACAACACCAATAATTGTATCGCCAATCTTTCCATATTTTCGGTTTCCACCTAAAACACGAATACACATAATTTTTTTTGCACCTGTATTATCAGCTACAGTTAACATTGTTTGTGGATAAATCATAAAAAGATAACCTTAAGTAATTAATGATGATTTTGAAATAATTTTAGCTACTGACCAACGTTTTCTTTTACTAAGGGGTCTACATTCTTTTACTAAAACTTGATCACCTATGTTGCATTCACTCATTTCATCATGAGCTAAATATTTACGTGTTTTGATCATTGTTTTTGAATAAATGGGATGTGGGTAACGACTTTCAACTTTTACAACCACAGTTTTTTGCATTTTATTACTCACAACAATACCAATTTTTTCTTTTACAGGCATTTTGAAAACTCCTTAAAACCTCTATTTAATTTTTTATAAGACTACTGTGAAATAGCTTGTGTTTAAAAATTGAATCTTCTCTAAATTATTTATCAATGTTTTTACTAACTATTGATATCAGCAGATAATTTTATAATGACAAACATATATAGATATATAATTTTTACATATAAAATTCCCAGTAATTAAGTTATTAAAGCTCAAATTTGATTTTTATTTTCAGAATTAATCTAGAAATTTAGCTCTTAAAATAGTTTTTATTGTAGCTACTTTTTTTTTTGTAGCTTTAATCTGATGAGGTTTAAATGGTTGGCGAGTAGCTTTTTTAAATCGCAAATCAAATAATACCTTTTCTGCCTCTTTCAGCTCTTTAATCAATTCTTGAGTCGACATTGACATATTATCCTTACTGTTAGAGTTAGATATCTTCATATGTTATTAATTATCGTTTCTAATAATAAATTTTGTTTTAATTGGTAATTTATATGCTGCTAAATTAAACGCAGCACGTGCAACTTCTTCTGGAACAGAACTAATTTCGAATAAAATTGTTCCTGGTTTTACTGTGGCAACCCAATAATCAACTGCACCCTTACCAGATCCCATACGTGATTCAGCAGCACGAGCTGTGACAGTTTTATCAGGAAAAATACGAATCCATAATGATGCACCCCGTTTAGTATAACGAGTAATTGTTCTTCGAGTTGCTTCAATCTGACGAGATGTAATCCAGGATGGTTCTAGAGCCTGTAAACCATATTTACCAAATGAAACTTCGTTTCCTCGCGTTGCTTTACCTCGCATTCTTCCACGATGGTATTTTCTATATTTTGTTCTTTTTGGACTTAACATAATAAAATGATATTACTTAATAAATAGACCTTTTTTACTTATTTATGTGTGCTTTTATTATTTTTTTAATATTTCATTTTTAAATAACCAGACTTTTACGCCCAAAACACCATAAATTGTATTTGCTTCTTTTGTAGCATAATCAATATCAGCTCTCAATGTCTGTAGAGGAACTCGACCTTCCCGAATCCACTCACTTCTAGCAATTTCCGCGCCGTTTAATCGACCAGATACTTGAATTTTAATACCATTTACTTCAGTATCTTGAGCACATTTTAATGCTTCACGGATTGCTCGACGAAAAGCAACACGGTCTTCAAGTTGTTGAACTACAAGATCAGCAATAAGAGAAGCATTAGAATTAACATTTTTAACTTCTAAAACGTTAATAGTAATTTGACGATTATTTGGTATAAACTTTTTAATATTCGTAGCTAAATTTTTAATTTCTGAACCATTATCTCCAACTAATAATCCTGGACGACCTGTTTCAATATTTAACTCAATTTGATCGCCTAATCCATTTCTATTAATATAAATATTTGATATGCTAGCGAATTTCGCTAATTTATTAAGGTATGTTCTAATTTTGTCATCTTCTTCTAATAGTGTTGAATAAGATTTAAAATCTGCGTACCAAGCCGATCGGTGTTCTTGTGTAATCCCTAAACGAAATCCCAAAGGATGCGTTTTTTGTCCCATAAAAAAAAATCCTTAATTCTTATTTTCTTAACTAATTGATTTTACAACAACTGTAATATGACAAGTTGGTTTTAAAATTTTATAAGCTCGACCTTGGGCACGTGGTCGAATACGTTTTAGTTTTGGGCCTTCATCTGCAAAGATTTCTGAGATGACTAATTTTTTTTTATCTAAATTATAATTATTTTTCGCATTCGCTGCCACGGAATGAACTACCTGCCAAATTGGTGAGCCTGCGTCATATGGTAAAAATTCTAATATCATTAATGCTTCTTGATATGAACGGCCACGAATTTGATCTAAAACTTGTCTTACTTTATGCGGAGATATACGCACATATTTTGCTACTGCTTTTACTGATTGACCAGTCGACATAATAAAGTTTCCTTAATATTTTTTACATATATTTAAGATTTCTAAAGAATCTTTATTCTAATATTGAAATATTATTTTTTTTCTTGAGAAACACTACTTCCATAAGCTAATTTTATTGTTATATATTCATCTGGTTCCAGATTTTGCGATTTTTGATTTAGAAATTTATTATGTGTTGAAATCTTATTTATATAAATTTCATAAATCCACATATCAAAAAAATTTATAGATAAATTATTTTGTAAAGAAATTACAGTTGAATACAAAGCTTGTAAAAGAAAATCTCGTTCAATTGGGTTAGATTTTAAAAGATACGATATATCATCACGCACATAATAAAAATGTTTAAACTGAACACTTAGCAAAATTGATTTTGCTAGTGGAGATAACGTTTTTTCAGATTTAACATTAAAAGTTTTAATTTGAAAACTTTTTGGAAAATTTAATGTTAATTCTAATCGTGCCATGTTTATTTTTCCTTAACGTTTTGTTTTTTTATCTGCTTTAATATGTGATTTAAATGTTCGTGTAGAGACAAATTCACCTAATTTATGGCCAACTAATTGATCAGAGATAAAAATTGGAACATGTTGTTTTCCATTATATACAGCTATTGTAAATCCAACCATATTAGGTAAAATAGTAGAACTGCGTGACCACGTTGTAATTACATCCTTTTTCCCTTCTGCGTTCATTTTATTAATTTTTTTTAATAAATGATAAGCAACAAAAGGTCCTTTTTTTAATGATCTTGACATTTTTGAGAATCTTGTTAATAAATTTTTTATAAATTAATTACGAACGTCTTCGAAGAATATAAGCATTACTTAATTTTTTCGTTTTTCGTGTTTTTTTACCTAACGCTGGTTTCCCCCATGGTGTCAAAGGACGAGTGCGACCAATTGGTGTTCGACCTTCCCCACCCCCATGCGGGTGATCACATGGATTCATAACTGAACCACGAACAGTTGGGCGTTTCCCTAACCAACGTGTACGACCAGCTTTACCACTTTGAACTAAAAAAGCATCATTATTACTTAATTCACCGATTGTAGCAAAACATTCTTTACGAATTAATCTAATTTCTTTAGATGGTAAACGTAAAGTTACATAATTTCCTTCTTTAGCTAAGATTTTTGCCGATGTTCCTGCAGAACGAACAATTTGTCCTCCACGATTTGGAATGAATTCAATGTTATGAACAGATGTTCCTAAAGGAATTTCTTCTAATGGCAAAGTATTTCCAATATCTAACGATATTCCTTTTCCAGATAGTACTGTGTCCCCAACATTTAAATTATTTGGATGGAGAATATAACGTTTTTCACCATCGATAAAATGAATTAATGCAATTCGCGCATTTCGGTTTGGGTCGTATTCAATTGAATTAACAGTAGCAGGTATATTATGCTTATTTCGTTTGAAATCAATTATTCTATATTGTTTTTTATGACCACCACCCCTATGCCGTATTGTAATAACTCCTCTGTTATTTCTACCTTTATTGCGGTGATTTTTTTTAACTAAACTTTTTTCTGGTTTATCAGTTGTTATTTCTGAAAAAGATGAAAGGGCTCTATTACGTGTCCCTGGTGTATATGATTTATAAAGACGAATACTCATAAACTTGATTAATTTATATAATTGTTAATTTTCTTCTGCAAATAAGTTTATTGTATCGCCCTCTGATAACGTTACAATTGCTTTTTTATAATGTGATTTCCAACCCATATATTGACCTATTCTTTTTTTCTTTTTCGGTAAATGAGCTGTGTTAATTTTTACTACTTTAACATTAAATAAGTATTCAATTGTCGCTTTAATTGTTGGTTTATCAGATTTAGGACTCACAATAAAACTATATTGATTGTTAGCTAATAATCTTGTAGCTTTATCCGTAATAATTGGATATTTGATAATATTCATGCTTATATCATTAAGATATGAAGAATTAATCACAATAAATCTCCTTTATATCGTTGACTGCTAATGGTGTTAACAGAATTTTTTTTGCTTTTAATAAACTTAAAGTATTTAAATTTGATGCAGAAATCAATTCAACATTTTTTAAATTCCGAGTTGATAATTTTAAAGGAATCGTTTTTTTAGAAACAACAAATAAAATTTTCTGATTTAAGTCTAAGTTATAATTTTTGCAAATATCACAAAAAACTTTTGTTTTAGAATCAGTAACTAATGATTCTAATTCACCAATCACAGAAATGCTATTTCGTTTATTATATAATAAAGTCTGTAAAGCTAAATTACGTTCTTTTTTATTTAATTTTAAATTACTTACTTTAGGTTTTGGGCCAAAAATAACACCACCACCTTTCCATAATGGAGAACGACTTGAGCCGGCCCGAGCCCTACCTGTTCCTTTTTGTTGCCATGGTTTTTTACCACCACCTCGAACTTCGCTTCGAGTTTTTGTTGAAACAGTCCCTTGTTTTTGTGAGAGTTGATGTCTTAAAATATCCCGATGGATCAAATAATTAGCTGAATTTTCTAAGATATTAAGTTTAAAATTATATTTATCAGATAATGTTTGCCCATTTGAATCTAATGAATTGTATTCTATAGTTTTTTGAATAGCCATATAGTATTTTTCCTAATAGTCATGTATTTAATCATATTTCTTATGTATTAGTTTGAAGGAACAATACTAAGTAAATTTCCAGGTTTTCCAGGAACGGCTCCTTTAACAACTAAAATATTTTCATCGTTATTTACTTGAACGATTTTCAATTTTCTAATATTTGTAATTTTATTACCAAGTTGACCTGCCATTTTTTTTCCTGGTAATACACGTCCCGGTGATGTTCCCATACCAATAGACCCTGGGGCTCGATGATTTTTAGAGCCATGAGTCATAGGACCTCTGGCAAAATTATGACGTTTTTGAAGACCGGAAAAGCCTTTCCCTATACTCTTTCCTGTAACATTTATCAATTGTCCCGCAACAAATGATTCAACATTTAAAACTTGTCCAACATTGAAATCAGCGGGATTATGTACACGAAATTCTTTTAAATATTTTAAAGGTTGAATATTTGATTTTTGTAAATGTCCAAGTTGAGGTTGGGTTAATGATTTTGTTGAAACATTTCCATAACCGACTTGAATTGCATTATAACCATCATTTAATACAGTTTTAACTTGTGTAATTATACAAGGGCCAACTTTTAAAATTGTAACTGGAATAATATTCCCTGATTCATCAAATATTTGGGTCATTCCAATTTTGTTTCCTAATAAGCCTAAAGACACAATATTTTTCTCCAAAAAATACTTATATATATATTAATAGTGATAAATTTTTTTGATTTTTTTAAATCTAAAAATAAATATTTTGACAATTAAAATTATCAAACTGTCTTATAACTTTAAGAAAATCAAAAGATTTTGTCTATATAAGAAATATTAACAATGTTATAATTAATAATTGATTTTGTCTATAAATTAATATATAAATATATAAAATTAATTATTAATTTTTATTGAAATATAAGTAATTAATTTTATATATATCGATATACACCAATGTGCTATATAATGTATATTAGTAAACATAAATTTATAAAAAGTTAGATAGTTTATATGAATAAAGTAGTAGGAATTGATTTAGGAACAACAAATTCTGTAGTTGCTGCAATTGAAGGTGGACAACCTACAGTAATTACAAATGCAGAAGGATTTAGAACGACACCTTCAATTGTAGCTTATACAAAGAAAGAAGAATTATTAGTTGGTCAACTTGCAAAACGCCAATCAGTTGTTAATGCAGAAAATACATTTTTCTCTGTTAAACGATTTATAGGATGTAAAGCAGATGAGGTTTCGGAAGAGTCGAAAGAATTACCATATAAAGTAATTAAAGATAATAATGGAAATATTAAAATTAAGTGTTCGTCTTTAAATAAAGATTTTAGTCCTGAAGAAGTTTCTGCACAAGTTATACGCAAGTTAATTACTGATGCAAAAGAATATTTAGGACAAGATGTTACAAAAGCAGTAATTACAGTACCTGCTTATTTTAATGATTCTCAACGACAAGCAACAGTTGATGCAGGGAAGATTGCCGGTATTGAAGTTTTAAGAATTATTAATGAACCGACAGCAGCTTCTTTAGCTTATGGTTTAGACAAAAAACAGAATGAAACTATTTTGGTTTTTGATTTAGGAGGTGGAACATTTGATGTTTCAGTTTTAGAAGTTGGAGATGGGATTTTTGAAGTATTATCAACAGCGGGTGACACAAATTTGGGTGGTGATGATTTTGATAAAGCTTTGGTTCGCTGGTTAGTTAAAGATTTTGAAGTAAAAGAAGGAACTAATTTAACTAAAGATATTCAAGCGTTACAACGTTTAACAGAAGCTGCCGAAAAAGCAAAAATGGAATTATCAAATGTTGAAAAAACAACAATTAATTTACCTTTTATTACAGCAGATAAAAACGGACCAAAACATATTCAACAAGAGTTAACACGTGAAAAATTTGAAACTTTATGTAAGGATTTAATTGACCGTTGTCGTATACCTGTTGAAAAAGCTTTAAGAGATGCAAAATTAGATAAATCAGGAA